GTGAAACTAAAAAAGAAAAAGATTATCTACTAAAAAATAATATAGATGAATCATATATTCAAAAAAAATCAAAAGATTCTAAAAAAGATTTATCGACAAAGAATAAAATGAAATATCTAATTGATAAAACAAAAAAAATAAAAAAAGAAAGAAAAAAAAGATTTTTAACTATCCGGATTTGTCCTAATAAAAAAAAAAATAAACGAGTTGATCGAATCAAATTCAAAAAATTGATAAAACGCCCCTTCGGGATATTAAACAAAAATTCGAGATTCATTTACGAATCAAAATTTATTTTTTTTAAAATTGTACAATTCTTTGAAATATACATAAATAATTTTTTATTTATCAGTAACATAAAAATACTAAGTCTCAATGTACAACTCTTTCTTCAATCAATAAAAACAAGTTTTGATAAGTACATTTACAATAATCAAAAAAAGAACGAAAGAGTTGAAAAAAAAAAAAAAATAACAATAAAAACGTTACTTAATATTAATAATAAAAACTCAACTATTCTGTTTGGCTTATCTTCCTTGTCACAAACATATGTATTTTATAAATTATCAAAAATTCCAATTCATTACTTGGATAAGTTAAGATATGTACTTCAATATCATGAAACGTCTGTTTTTAGTAAGAATGTAATTCCAAAATGTTTTAGAACACAAAGAATCTTTCATTGCGACTCAAAATTAAGACATCAAAAACGTTGGAATTATGAAAAAAATAAATGGAAAGATTGTCTAAAAGATTATTATCACTATGATTTATCACCAATTAGATGGTCTCGATTAGTACCAAAAAAATGGCGAAATATAGTAAATCAGCATTCTACAATTAAAAATAACGATTTAAACAAAGAATATTTATCTGAGCAATCCTCATTAATTCATCATGAAAAAACGTTAGTGTCAGATCAAAACTGTCAGTTTAAAAAACATTATCGATATGATCTTTTATCATATTTATACTATAATTATAAAAATAATTATGAAAATGCAGCCTACTCTATTTATATGTCTAAATCACCATTACAAGAAAAATTACAAGTAACAAAAAAAAATATCACTTTTATAAATTATAATACAGATAAAACCAAATTACTCGATAAAGTTAAAGTAAAGAATAGCCCTATCAATAATTTTTTCAATAATTATCGACGATACGAAAATAGTGAGAATATAGAGCAAAAGGTGAATACAAAATATTTTGACTGTCAAATTCTTTTAAAGATACAAAAAGTATATCTTTTTGATAAGCAAAGTTTTTTTTATCTTACACTTTATCAAAAAAAGAAAAATGAAATACTCAATAAGGCGAGATTGAATGTGGAACTTTGGTTTTTACAAAAATTTTTACAATTTTATAATGTAAAAATTAATGAAAGTACAACAAAAAAAAATTATATATCATTGGATGAAAAAAAAAAATACACGAATAATACAAAAACAGGATTTGACATCTTCCTAAAAAGATATTTGATTTTTCAATTGAGATGGGATAATCTTATGAAGCAAAAAATAATCAACAATATTAAAGTATATTGTTTCCTACTTAGACTTCTAAATCCAAAAGAAATGGCTCTATCGTCTATTCGAAGAGAAGAAATGAATCTGAATATCATGTTGATTAAGAATAAATTAACTTGTACCAAATCGATGAAAGGGGGAATATTAATTCTTGAACCAATTCGTCTTTCTATAAAAAAAAATAGAAAATTTATTATTTATAAAAAAGTTGTACGTAGTTCATGTTTTTATAAAAACAAGCACCAAACAAATAAAAGAAAAAAAAATATATTATATATTATGAATACAACTAAATCAACCGCACAACATCAAAATATGAGTGTAAATAAAAACGACAATTTTGATGATTTATTTGTTCCTGAAACTATTTTATCATCTCGACGTTGTAGAGAATTTAGAATTTTAATTTGTTTCAATTTCAAAAAAAAATTAAATCGGACAAATGAAAACAAAAAATTAATTAAATTGAAGTTTTTTCTTTGGACCAATTTTCGATTAGAGGATTTTACTTGTATAAATCGATATTGGTTTAATACTACTAATAGCATCCGTTTCAGTATGTTAAGGATACGTATGTATCCACAGTTGAAAATGCGTTGATAATATATTTGTTTTCCTATATGGATTTTTACTCATCATCCACATCATAACAGAATTTAAATAAGATTATAAAGATTTACTTTATTAATATTAATGATATATAATTAATGAAAATAAAGTTCACATGCAGTAAACAATTCATTTATTAAATTAAATATAAAAATAACATTTAATGCGAGTCAAGTTTCGTAAATTTTCGAAAGCTATTGAGCACACATAAATAAAATAGAAAATAGTTGATTGATTCAAAATTTGGATAAATCATTGATTCATCTAATATCTAAATATATGATTAAGTTACAAATTGATTAGATTGAAATTTTATGATGTTTGACAATATTTATAGATCCAATGTCGCATTCAGTAAA